CTTGCAGGAGTACATCTTGGATCTGTCAATTATGTTATGGCCGAAGTCCTACTCATGGTGACCTGGTCGAGTTGGGAGAAGCCGTAGGCATTATTGCGGGTCAATCAATTGGGGAACCGGGGACTCAACTAACATTAAGAACTTTTCATACCGGCGGAGTATTCACAGGTGGTACTGCCGAATATGTACGAGCTCCCTCTAATGGAAAAATCAAATTTGATGAGGATTTGGTTCATCCCACACGTACCCGTCATGGGCATCCTGCTTTTCTATGTTTTATAGACTTGTATGTAACTATTGAGAGTCGAGATATTCTACATAATGTGAATATTCCAACAAAAAGTTTGATTTTAGTTCAAAATGATCAATATGTAGAATCAGAACAAGTGATTGCCGAGATTCGTGCCGGAACGTCCACTTTTCATTTTAAAGAAAGGGTTCAAAAACATATTTATTCTGAGTCAGAAGGAGAAATGCACTGGAGTACTGATGGCTATCATGCGCCCGAATATCCATATAGTAATGTTCATCTATTACCAAAAACAAGTCATTTATGGATATTAGCAGGAGGTCTATGCAGATCCAATATAGTGTCTTTTTCACTCCACAAGGATCAAGATCAAATGAATGCTAATTCTTTTTCTCTCGAAGAAAGATATATCTTTGATCTCTCACTGACTAATGATCAAGTAAGACATAAATTGTTGGATACCTTTGGTAAAAAAGATAGGGAAATTCTTGACTATTCAAAACCTTATCGAATCATATCCAAGGGTCATTGGAATCTCATAGAGCCTTCTACTTCTATTCGTCAAGAGAATTCCTTGGCTAAAAAGCGAAGAAATAGATTCGTGATTCCCTTACAATATGATCAAGAACAAGAAAAGAAACTAAAACCCTGTTTTGGTATTTCGATTAAAATACCTATAAATGGTATTTTACGTAGAAATAGTATTCTTGCTTATTTTGATGATCCGCGCTACAGAAGAAGCAGCTCGGGAATTACTAAATATGGGATTGTCGAAGTAGATTCAATCGTAAAAAAAGAGGATTTTATTGAGTATCGAGGAGCAAAAGAATTTAGTCCGAAATACCAAATGCAAATGAAAGTAGATCGCTTTTTTTTCATTCCCGAGGAAGTGCATATCTTACCCGGATCTTCGCCCATAATGGTCCGGAACAATAGTATCATTGGAGTAGATACACGACTTGCTTTAAATATGAATACAAGAAGTCGAGTAGGTGGATTAGTCCGAGTGGAGAGAAAAAAAAAAAGTATGGAACTGAAAATCTTTTCTGGAGATATTCATTTTTCTGGAGAGGTGGATAAAATATCTAGGCACAGTGGCGTTTTGATACCACCAGGAATGGAAAAAAAGAATTCTAAAGGATCAAAAAAATTGAAAAATTGGATCTATGTCCAACGAATTACACCTACCAAAAAAAAGTATTTTGTTTTGGTTCGGCCCGTAGTCACATATGAAATAGCTGATGGGATAAATTTAGCAACACTTTTCTCTCAGGATCTCTTGCAGGAAAAGGAGAATTTACAACTTCGAATTGTCAATTATATACTTTATGGAAATGGCAAGTCAATTCGAGGAATTTCTCACACAAGTATTCAATTAGTTCGGGCTTGCTTAGTATTGACTTGGGACCAAGAACAAGAAAAAAAGAGTTCTATAGAAGAAGAGGTTCATGCTTCTTTTGTTGAAATAAGGGCAAATGATCTGCTTCGTGATTTCATCCGAATTGAGTTAGTAAAATCCACTATTTCGTATACCGAAAAAAGGTATGATACGGCAGGTTCAGGATTGATTTCCAATAATGAATTAGATCGTGCCGATAGAAATCCTTTTGATTCCAAGGCGAAGATTCAATTATTTCCCCAACATCAGGAAACTCTTGGTACGTTGTTGAATCGAAATAAGGAATGCCAATCTTTCATAATTTTGTCATCATCCAATTGTTTTCGAATTGGCCCCTTCAATACTTCGAGATATAATAATGCGACAAAAGAATCGGATCCCCTGACTCCAATTAGGGATTTTTTTGGTCCTTTAGGTACTATTGTGCCTAAAATAGTAAATTTTTGTTCATCTTACTATTTAAGAACTTATAATCAAGTCTTTTTAAAGAAATATTTTTTACTTGAAAAATTTCAACAGACTTTCCAAGTGCTTCAAGTACTTCCATTTCAATACTGTTTCCTAGATGAAAATAGTAGTATTTATAATCCCGATCCATGCAGTAACATCATTTGGAATTCATTCCATTTGAATTGGTGTTTTCTCCATCACGATTCTTGTGAAGAGGCATGGACAATAATTAGCCTTGGACAATTCCTTTGTGAAAATGTATGTCTATTGAAATACGGATCACGCATAAAAAAATCTGGTCAAATTTTCATTGTTCATGTTGACTCTTTAGTTATAAGATCAGCTAAGCCCTATTTGGTCACTCCAGGAGCAACTGTCCATGGCCATTATGGGGAAACCTTTTATGAAGGAGATACATTAATTACATTTATATATGAAAAATCGAGATCTGGTGACATAACGCAAGGTCTTCCAAAAGTGGAACAAATCTTAGAAGTTCGTTCAATTGATTCAATATCGATGAACCTCGAAAGAAGAGTTGAAGGTTGGGACGACCGTATCCGAAGGATTCTTGGGATCCCCTGGGGATTCTTTATTGGAGCTGAACTAACCATAGCCCAAAGTCGTATCTCTTTGGTTAATAAGATCCAAAAGGTTTATCGATCCCAGGGGGTACAGATCCATAATAGACATATAGAGATTATTGTACGTCAAGTAACATCAAGAGTTTTGGTTTCAGAAGATGGAATGTCTAATGTTTTTTTACCTGGGGAATTTATTGGATTGTTGCGAGCAGAGCGAGCAGGGCGTGTTTTGGACGAAGCGATCTGTTATCGGGCAATCTTATTGGGAATAACGAAGTCATCTCTGAATACTCAAAGTTTCATATCCGAAGCGAGTTTTCAAGAAACTGCTCGAGTTTTAGCAAAAGCTGCTCTACGAGGTCGTATTGATTGGTTGAAAGGCCTGAAAGAGAACGTTGTTCTGGGGGGGATTATACCGGTTGGTACCGGATTCAAAAAATTAGTACATCGTTCAAAGCAAGACAAAAACATTCATTTGAAAATCAAAAGGAAGAATCTATTCGAGTTGGAAATGGGAGATATTTTGTTACACCATAGAGAATTATTTTGTTCTTGTGCCCCAAACACTTTCCATGAGACATCAGACCAATCATTTACGTAATGTAATTTACTAATTCCTAACAAGAGGTTCATTCTTTTTACTTTAACTCTCTGGTCCGATTATGGATTTCGTAATAAATCAATGAAATAAAAAAGAAAGAATGAAATTCATGGTTTGGGTCGTAGATTAATGGTCAATCCTGGTAGAAGGTTCCGTCGGAACAATTATTTATTTCACAAGGTACTGAATCTCTTTGAAAAAAAAAGAAAAAGAGAAAGTGTGGGAAAATGGGAAGACGATATTGGAACATCAATTTGGAAGAAATGATGGAAGCAGGAGTTCATTTTGGTCATGGTACTAATAAATGGAATCCTAGAATGGCTCCTTACATCTCTGCAAAGCGTAAAGGTATTCATATTACAAATCTTACTATAACTGCTCGTTTTTTATCAGAAGCCTGCGATTTAGTTTTTGATGCAGCAAGTAGGGGAAAAAAATTCTTAATCGTTGGCACCAAAAAGAAAGCAGCGGATTTAGTAGCATCAGCAGCAATAAGGGCTCGATGTCATTATGTTAATAAAAAATGGCTTGGTGGTATGTTAACGAATTGGTCTACTACAGAAACAAGACTTCAGAAGTTCAGGGACTTAAGAGCAGAACAAAAGATGGGGAAACTCAATCGTCTCCCCAAAGGAGATGCAGCAATGTTGAAGAGAAAGTTATCTACCTTGCAAACATATCTGGGTGGGATCAAATATATGACGGGATTGCCCGATATTGTAATTATCGTTGATCAGCAAGAAGAATATACGGTTCTTCGAGAATGTGTCATTTTGGGTATTCCGACGATTTGTTTAATCGATACAAATTGTGACCCAGATCTTGCAGATATTTCTATTCCGGCCAACGATGATGCTATAGCTTCGATTCGATTGATTCTTACCAAATTAGTAGCTGCAATTTGTGAGGGCCGTTCTAGTTATCTAAAAAATGGTTGATTCTCTTATCATTAATCTTATCATTAAGAAGAAGAAAGAAGAATATTAGTTTGTTTTTGGTGAACTCTCTTTGATTGTTACTATTTTGGTTTGCATCTTTTGGAGTTTGAACTATGTTTTGAATATTGAATAATATTTAAGATTGAAAACATAAAATGATTGGTCTTTTTTTTTTTTTATGTGATTTCCTAAATATACGATTCCTAACTTAAATTCATGAATGAACATAGATGAATTGAGAAAGAGATGGTTGAATCAAAATAATTACTTTTTTGAATCTGTTAGAGGACAGGACAATATGAATGTTATACCATGTTCCATTCAAACACTCAAAGGGTTATACGATATATCAGGTGTAGAAGTAGGCCAACATTTATATTGGCAAATAGGAGGTTTACAAATTCATGCCCAAGTACTTATCACTTCTTGGGTTGTAATTGCTATCTTATTAGGTTCAGTCATCATAGCTGTTCGGAATCCACAAACCATTCCGACCGACGGTCAGAATTTCTTCGAATATGTCCTTGAATTTATTCAAGACTTGAGCAAAACTCAGATTGGAGAGGGGTATGGTCCTTGGGTTCCATTTATAGGAACGATGTTCCTATTTATTTTTGTTTCTAACTGGTCAGGTGCTCTTTTACCTTGGAAAATCATAAAGTTACCTCATGGAGAGTTAGCTGCGCCCACGAATGATATAAATACTACTGTTGCTTTAGCTTTACCTACGTCAGTGGCATATTTCTATGCGGGTCTTAGCAAAAAAGGATTGGGATATTTCGGGAAATACATTCAACCAACTCCAATACTTTTACCAATTAATATTCTAGAAGATTTCACAAAACCTTTATCTCTTAGTTTTCGACTTTTCGGGAATATATTGGCTGATGAATTAGTGGTTGTTGTTCTTGTTTCTTTAGTGCCTTCAGTAGTTCCTATACCTGTCATGTTTCTTGGATTATTTACAAGTGGTATTCAAGCTCTTATTTTTGCAACTTTGGCTGCGGCTTATATAGGTGAATCCATGGAGGGTCATCATTGACTAACTTTCGAAATAGTCTTTTTTGAAGCTTATCCCAATTCAAGCAATGCGGGGGTTCAATATAATCCACTACTGGGTTGGATAAGAAAATGCAAATAGCTACATGTATGTATATATGAAGAAAGATAGATGATATTGCAGAATTTGGAATAGAAAGAAGGGTTGGGGATCCTACTACATATATTACTACATATATGTATATGTAATGCCTATGAGTATCAATCCTTGTGTATGTTTCGAAGAATGGTTCCAGAATACGATTGAATAGAAGAAAAAGTGCAGGTGATTTACGTTATGGAAGAAGAAAACTATATGTTATTTACTAGTTAAATAGCAATTACCCCTATCTCTTTTTTTCTAGCCCACTGCATTTATATGGATTCCCATATCAGTCCTTTTTCTATTTTGTCTGTTATTGTGAATTGAATGAAAGAGAAAGAATAGAATATTTTATAAACAAGGAAACGCAATGACTAAAATCGTATACATATCTATTACATAAGGTAGAAAGGAAAAACGGTATATCGAAGTAGTTCTGACAATTCAGTAATATTAGGAATTCCATTTGGAGCTTTTAGCTACTTCGACCCGATAGGTTTTAGTGATAAAGATCAAAAAATAAAAAATAAGTGTAGTAAAGTAAATAGTAAAAGTAGAAGTAGAAAAAGAAGTAGATTAAGTACTAATTCATTGGTTGGTTGTATCATTAACCATTTCTTTTTTTGGTGCGAGGAGCTTACCATGAATCCACTTATTTCTGCTGCTTCCGTTATTGCTGCTGGATTGGCTGTAGGGCTTGCTTCTATCGGACCTGGGGTTGGTCAAGGTACTGCTGCGGGCCAAGCCGTAGAAGGTATTGCGAGACAACCAGAAGCAGAGGGTAAAATACGAGGTACTTTATTGCTTAGTCTGGCTTTTATGGAAGCTTTAACAATTTATGGACTGGTCGTGGCATTAGCTCTTTTATTTGCAAATCCTTTTGTTTAATGTTTCATTTCATCTTAGAAGAAAAACATAACCATAACTAAGAAATTTGAGAATTCTCAAATTCCATTAATAATAATAAGCGGAGTGATACAAAAAGAACTCTGTTCTTTGTTAGTCCTATCTATAAAGGGAGAGCATATGAAAAATCTAATTGATTCTTTTGTTTCCGTGGGGCACTGGTCATCCGCTGGGAGTTTCGAGTTTAATACCGATATTTTAGCAACAAATCCAATAAATCTAAGCGTAGTGCTGGGTGTATTGATTTTTTTTGGAAAGGGAGTGTGTGCGAGTTGTTTATTTCAAGAATAGGTTGGATTTCACCGACTGCACTTTCTTTCTATTTATGTATTCTTTTTTATAGCAGAACTAGGAACAAAGGGTGCACAATCTCGACGAATTACTTCTGAATTGGATTTCATTCAGAAATCATATGTAAGAACCATAGCATTTCGTGATTAATTGGTAAATGAACTTTGATTCTCTTCTCTATCAACCAATAATGTTGAGGTCTTTTACATGGTTAAAGATCAATTGTTTGAAGTCCAGGCACAGCATAGCATGGTACTCTTTCTACCGCTAGGTTAGTACCAAAAAGGTTTAAAAATGAGAAAAATAAAAAAGGAATAATTGGGAATTTATTCGATGTAGAACACTCATATGGATAAAATTATTTGAACCATTCACTGGAAAAATGGGTATCTTCCCCCCCACTGCCGAATCGACGACCTATGTATTGTATTTATATAAAATATTTGTATAAAAAAGAGAATTTTTTGGATGAAAAAAATCGAAATCTCATTCTAATAATAATGAGAATGAAGTAATGAAGTTCAGAATTATATTCAATTCTATTTCTATTCTAATAGTATAATAGAATTCTTTTTTCTTTAAAATATCTTTTTTTTTTGAAAGAAAGAAGTTCTAAATAAAGAACAAATAAAGAAACAACTTTGCTGACAATTTTTTATTTTTTGTCTGGTCTGAAGAGTCCTCCTAAGATTCTGATGTTAGATCAGTTTCGATAGCTTTGAATACGAACAGAAAAGAGAGGATAGGCTCATTCCATTCAAAGATATGGGAATGCCCATCAATAAAAGAAAAGATAAAAGAAACAATTGAGCGTGAGAGCCAAATGAATCGAAAGATTCATGTTTGGTTCGGGAAGAGATATTCTAGTTGTGAAATGAATGGAAAGATAATCTACTTTCATTAAATGATTTATTAGATAAGCGAAAACAGAGGATCTTGA